AGAAATTTAATGTGGAAAAAAAAAAAAAAAAAAATTGATAAAAATGAAGAAGAACAATTGAAAAGAAAAGAAAGAAGACGGATGGAAATTGCAGAAACTTGGGATAGCTTCCTATTTTCTCAAACAATACGGGGTTTTCTCTTAGTAACTCAATCTATTCTTAGAAAATATCTTATATTACCTTTATTGATAATAATTAAAAATAGCACTCGTGCCTTACTATTTCAAGTTCCTGAGTGGTCTGAAGATTTAAAGGATTGGAAACGTGAAATGCATATTAAATGTACTTATAATGGGGTTCAACTATCCGAAACAGAATTTCCAAGAAACTGGTTAACAGATGGTATTCAAATAAAAATTATATTTCCTTTTTATCTTAAACCTTGGCATAAATCGAAAGTTCAATCATCTCAGAAGGCTCGACTAAAAAAAACAAAAGACAAGGGAGAAAAAAACGATTTTGGTTTTTTAACAGTTTGGGGAATGGAAACTGAACTCCCGTTTGGTTCGGCAAAAAAAAAGCCGTCCTTTTTTGAACCCATTTTTAAAGAATTAAAAAAACGAATAAAAAAATTCAAAAGGAAGCCTTTTTGGGTTTTAAGTATTTTCAAAGAAAGAGCAACAATTTTACTAAAAGTCGCAAAAGAAATTAAAAACTGGATTCTCCAAAACCTGCTTTTTCTAAAAGGAAAAATAAAAAATATTTCAAAACAAAATAGAATGCCATTATTTGACTTAAGAGAAATATCGGAATTAAATGAAACTAAAAAAGATTCAATAATGAGTAATCAGATGATTTATGGACTATCTGTTCAAAAAAAATCCATGGAGTGGACAAATTCTTCACTCAGCGAAAACAAAATAAAAAATTTGATTGATAGAATAAAAACAATCAAAAATCAAACGGAAGAAATTTTAAAAGAAAAAGAAAACCTAACTAATACTAATCGTTGTAACAAACCGCGTTATGATTCTAAAATAATTGAGTCATCAAAAAAAAGTTGGCAGACATTCAAAAGAAAAAATATCCGATTAATTCGTAATTTTTTTTTTTTTTTTAAATTTTGCATTGAACAACTATTTATAACTATTTTTTTAGGTATCATTAATATTCCAAGAATTACTACACAACTTTTTTTTGAATCAACAAAAGAAATTCTTGATAAATCTATTTATATTTACAAGAATGAAGAAAATGGAGAAAAAAACAAAAATAAAAAAAATACCATTTTTTTTATTTCGACTATAAAAAATTTAATATCAAAAAAAAAAAAAATTAGTTATGACCTATGCTCTTTATCACAAGCATATGTATTTTACAAATTATCACAAATTCAAGTTAGTAACTTTTCTAAATTAAAGGCGGTTCTTGAATATAACATATGCATAACATCCTTTTTTATTAAAAATCAACTAAAGGATTTGGTTCAAGAACAGGGAATCCTTGATTATGAACTGAAAGATAAAACCTTTTTAAATTCCCACGTAAATCAATGGAAACACTGGTTACGAAGTAATTCTCAATACAATTTACCTCAGGTTGCATGGGCTAGATTAGTAACCCAAAGGTGGAAAAAGAAAATAAACCAGGACTCTCTAGTTCTAAATCAAAGTTTAATCAAAACGGATTCTTATGAAAAAAATAAATTTGATAATTACAAAAAACAAAATTTTTTTGAGGCCAACTCATTATTAAATCCAAAACTTAATTTAAAAAAAGATTATCGATATAATCTTTTTTGCTACAAATCTATTCATTCTAGAGAAAAAATGTTTGACATGTCTATAGGCATTGCTCTAGATAATTGTTTAGTTTCTTCTTTTCTAGAAAAATATAATATTCGGGTTATAGAGGAAATTGGGCATAGAAAATATTTAGATTGGAGAATTCTCAACTTTTTGTTTATTAAAAAAGTAAATATGAGGCCCTGGGTTGATACCAAGAGTAAAAAAAAAGATAGTAGGACTAAAGTTCAGAATTATCAAAAAATTGATAAAATAACTAAGACGGATCTTGCCAATAAAAAAAGTTTCTTTTTTGATTGGATGGGAATGAATGAAGAAATATTAAATCGTCGTCTAACAAATTTTGAATTTTTTTTTTTTCCTGAATTTGTCTTATTTTCTAGTACCTATAAAACGAAACCGTGGGTCATACCAATTAAATTACTTCTTTTCAATTTTAATGAAAAAAAAAATGTTAATAAAAAGATCACTCTAAAGAATAAAGGTTTTATATCATCAAACGAAAAAGGATCCCTTTGGTTTTATAATCTAAATAAAGAAGAAAACGGATTGGCGGGTCAAGGAGAGCTTGAATCAGATAACGAAAAACAAAGAAATCCTGAATCAGTTCTACTAAACCAAGAAAAAAATATTGACGAAAATTATGCAGAATCGAAGATAAAAAAACGTCAAAATAAAAAACAATACAAAAGTAATACCGAAGCGGAACTTGAGTTATTTCTCACAAGGTATTCGCGTTTTCAGTTGCGATGGAACTGTTTTTTGAATCAAAAAATTATCAACAATATAAAAGTATACTGTCTCTTGGTTAGACTAAAAAATCCAAACGAGATAACCATATCTTGTATTGAAAGAGGAGAGCTTAGCCTAGATATTCTAATGATTGAGAAGAATTTCACTTTTACAAAATTAATGAAAAAAGGGATGTTGATTGTTGAACCTGTCCGTTTATCTGTAAAAAACGATGGACAGCTTATTATATATAGAACAATAGGTATTTCATTAGTTCATAAAAACAAACCCAAAATAAGTAAAAGATACAAAAAAAAAAGCTATATTGATAAAAAAAACAATTATGATTGCTTTATCCCTGAAAACATTCTATCCCCTAAACGACGTAGAGAATTTCGAATTCTAATTTGTTTCAACTTAAAAAAAAAAAATGCGAGGGATAGAAATTCAAGATTTGATAAGAATATTAAAAACTTGACCACAGTTTTGCATAAAAAGAAAGATCTTGATAAGGATAAAAAGACCCTAATTAAATTAAAATCCTTTCTTTGGCCCAATTTTAGATTAGAAGATTTAGCTTGTATGAATCGCTATTGGTTTAATACTACTAACGGAAATCGTTTCAGTATGATAAGAATACATATGTATACACGATTTAAAATTCATTAATGATAGATCCTTTTTACTATCTTTTTACTATATATAATATATAAGTTAAGTTATATGAGAAAACAATTGTATGCACAAAACAAATATGAGGAATTTTTTTAAATTCAATCTTTATACATGAGATTCATTTAATCAATGACATAGATACGAATCAGAGCGGATCCATAAATAAATTAACAGAACCCTTCTTGTTTAAATCGAAACGTAGACTTCTTTTGATAAAATAAAGATAAAGAATTAAAAAGTTTATAATTAAATTCGGATCCTTGTACAAAAAAATACACAAAAACTACCATTATTATTACCGATCAGTAAAATTCATATTTTTCAATTCATATTAAAAAGGGAAGGGTTTCTTTTTATGATAAAAAATTCATTCATTTCATTTCAAGAAAAAAAAGAAGAAAACAGGGGATCAGTTGAATTTCAAGTATTAAGTTTCACTAATAAGATACGAAGGCTTACTTCCCATTTGGAATTGCACAGAAAAGATTTTTTATCTCAGAGGGGTCTACGCAAAATTCTAGGAAAACGTCAACGACTGTTGGCTTATTTGTCAAAAAAAAATAGAGTACGTTATAAAGAATTAATAAATCAGTTGAATATTCGGGAATTAAAAACTCGGTAAATTCCAAAATTGTGAATTAGTTTATTTTTTGATCTTTAATTTTTGATAAACATCTTTTTCAGTAATCTAATTCATGCCAGAACGAATAAAGGAAAAACTTATGAAGAGACCAGTTACAGGAAAAGATCTTATGATAGTCAATATGGGACCTCACCACCCATCTATGCATGGTGTTCTTCGCTTAATTGTTACTCTCGATGGTGAGGATGTTGTTGACTGTGAACCCATATTGGGTTATTTACACAGAGGAATGGAAAAAATTGCAGAAAACCGAGCAATTATACAATATTTACCTTATGTAACGCGATGGGATTATTTAGCTACTATGTTTACAGAAGCAATAACAGTAAATGGACCAGAACAATTGGGAAATATTCAAATTCCGAAAAGGGCCAGCTATATAAGAGTAATTATGCTGGAATTGAGTCGTATCGCTTCTCATCTGTTATGGCTCGGCCCTTTTATGGCAGATATTGGGGCCCAGACTCCCTTTTTCTATATTTTCAGAGAACGAGAATTTGTATATGATCTATTCGAAGCTGCTACCGGTATGAGAATGATGCATAATTTTTTTCGTATTGGAGGAATAGCGGCTGATTTACCTTATGGTTGGATAGATAAATGCTTGGATTTTTGTGATTATTTTTTAACAGAGGTTGTTGAATATCAAAAACTAATTACACGAAATCCTATTTTTTTAGAACGAGTTGAAGGAGTTGGAATTATTGATGGGGAAGAAGCAATAAATTGGGGTTTATCCGGACCAATGCTGCGCGCATCCGGAATACCGTGGGATCTTCGTAAAGTTGATCGTTATGAGTCTTACGATGAATTTGAATGGGAAATTCAGTGGCAAAAACAAGGAGATTCATTAGCTCGTTATTTAGTACGACTTAGCGAAATGACAGAATCCATCAAAATTATTCAACAGGCTCTGGAAGGACTTCCGGGAGGTCCCTATGAGAATTTAGAAAGCAGAGGCTTTGATAGGAAAAGAAATCCAGAATGGAATGATTTTGAATATCGATTCATTAGTAAAAAACCTTCTCCTACGTTTGAATTATCGAAACAAGAACTTTATGTAAGAGTTGAAGCTCCAAAAGGGGAGTTGGGAATTTTTCTTATAGGAGATCAAAGTGGTTTTCCTTGGAGATGGAAAATCCGACCACCAGGTTTTATTAATTTGCAAATTCTTCCTGAACTAGTTAAAAGAATGAAATTGGCTGATATTATGACGATACTCGGTAGCATAGATATAATTATGGGAGAAGTTGATCGTTAAAATGATAATTTATGCAACAGAAGTAGAAACTATAAATTCTTTTGTTCGATTGGAATCTTTAAACGAGGTCTATGGACTCGTATGGATATTTGTCCCTATATTTTCTCTTGTATTGGGAATCATAACAGGTGTATTAGTAATTGTGTGGTTAGAAAGACAAATATCTGCAGGGATACAACAACGTATTGGACCTGAATACGCCGGCCCGTTGGGAATTCTTCAAGCTCTAGCTGACGGGACAAAACTACTTTTCAAAGAAGACCTTCGTCCATCTAGAGGAAATACTCCTTTATTTAGTATTGGACCATCTATCGCAGTTATCTCAATTTTACTAAGTTATTCAGTAATTCCCTTTAGCAATCACCTTGTTTTAGCGGATCTCAATATCGGTATTTTTTTATGGATTGCCATTTCAAGTATTGCTCCGATTGGACTTCTTATGTCAGGATATGGATCAAATAATAAATATTCTTTTTTAGGTGGTCTGCGAGCTGCTGCCCAATCGATTAGTTATGAAATACCATTAACTCTATGTGTTTTATCAATATCTCTACGTGCGATTCGTTGAAATATAAACGTTTATTTTGACTATTCCGTTTCTTCTAAACGAATTAAGTTAAAAAATGGAATATATATATATTTCTCTTTGGGATGAATCCGAATAATACTAAAAGGAATTTGATAGTTATATATGAGTGAAAAAAAACTGCTCGGAAATTAGCAGTAAAAAGAGAAATTGAGTCTCATTTCCTATGTACAAAGGTTAAACGGAAATAAACATAACGTAAGAATAACTTTACCCCATGGTTGGTTGATTGGTCATCCTGCCTTGAAGCGGGTTAAAAATATTAACCGTATGACGTTTTCATTCTGAGTTATTCAGAGTTATTTAGATTAACATATATGTACTACAAAGTGACTGGCAATTAAAATTAGGTAAAAATGAGTGGATAGTTAGAAACACCAAAATACACAAAGAATTTGTAATAGAGATTAAGCAAATTGAAAAGGATATTTATGCATAACATAAGATAACAAAAAACAAGAAGGTTAATTGGGGCTTGAAGTTAGTAGAAATGATCAGGCAGTACTCCCCAAGATTCCGATTCAGAGTATGCTCCTATCCACCGATAAATGTAATGACTATCAGAAACGAAATAATCCTTTATTTTTTAAGTCCACCGACTTTTTTTCTAAAAAAGAAAGAAGAATAGGAACGAAACAAGAATATTTATTTTCATATAGTTCGAAAATAAAATAGAATTTCATTTCTGTCATGAATAATAAACTAATACGATGTCTAATTCTTTTTCGTAATTGAAAACCACCACCTTTTTTTTACAAGGAGTATTTTATTAAAGGATTAAGTTATTACTCAACAAATAGAAATTAAAATTTGTAAAGGATGAGATGAATTCCGAAGCGCTTTTTTTATTCTTAGAATTTGAGCAGACAGAATTCCATTGGTATAATTCGAGACCTCCAGATATATTTCTATAATATTAATCTATTTTAGAACATATCATATTCATCTAAATAATACTAAATAATACTAATCTGGTCCTTAGATTTATTTACGGCCCCCGAGGAGCCGTATGAGGCGAAGACCTCATGTACGGTTTTGTAATAGCGGTGAGAATAGTAATGTTATCACCGACTAGGATTATCTAACAGTTTAAGTACAGTTGATATAGTTGAGGCACAATCAAAATATGGTTTTTGGGGATGGAATTTGTGGCGTCAACCTATAGGTTTTATCATTTTTCTAATTTCTTCCTTAGCCGAATGCGAGAGGTTACCGTTTGATTTACCAGAAGCAGAAGAAGAATTAATAGCAGGGTATCAAACTGAATATTCAGGTATCAAATTTGGTTTATTTTACGTTGCTTCTTATCTAAATCTATTAATTTCCGCATTATTTGTAACAATTCTATACTTAGGCGGTTGGAATATTTCTATTCCGTATATATCTATTCTGGAAGTATTTAAAAGGAATCCCGTTTTTGGAACAACAATTGGTATCTTTATTACATTAGCTAAAACTTATTTGTTCTTGTTCATTTCTATCGCAACAAGATGGACTTTACCTAGGCTAAGAATGGATCAACTATTAAATCTTGGATGGAAATTTCTTTTACCCATTTCCCTTGGTAATCTATTATTAACAACTTCTTTCCAACTCCTTTCACTCTAAATTGAAAATGAATCGAATACTTGTTTTAAACAAGAGAAAGAAACAAAGAGAAAATTATTCATAGATAATTACAATATGCTTCCTATGATAACCGGGTTCATGAATTATGGTCAACAAACCCTACGAGCTGCAAGATATATTGGTCAAGGTTTCATGATTACCTTATCCCACACAAATCGTTTACCTGTAACTATTCAATATCCCTATGAAAAATTAATAACATCAGAACGTTTCCGTGGTCGAATCCATTTCGAATTTGATAAATGCATTGCTTGTGAAGTATGTGTTCGAGTATGTCCTATAGATCTGCCTGTTGTTGATTGGAAATTGGAAACTAATATTAGAAAAAAACGATTGCTTAATTACAGTATTGATTTTGGAATTTGTATATTTTGTGGTAATTGTGTTGAGTATTGTCCAACAAATTGTTTGTCAATGACTGAAGAATATGAATTTTCAACTTATGATCGTCACGAATTGAATTATAATCAAATAGCTTTGGGTCGTTTACCAATGTCAGTAATGGACGATTACACTATTCGAACAATTTGGAATTCCCCTCAAACAAAAAATGGGTAAACCCATTAATTTTATTAAAAAAAGAATTCAAAACTGTTGAATTATATAAAGGAAAGATAAAGAATTTACTAAAAAACTTGTATTTTTTTTTATATAAAAATATTAAGTCTTAAGGCTCATCCGTTTAATATCGTTTAATATAATATATTCGTAATTACTTTCTTAAAATAGCTAGGTTGACAATAAGCTTTAGAATAAAAAGTGAAACTGTCTTGTCTAATACTAATAATTGTATCTACATCAATTCATATCCATTAGATTCTAATTTTACTCTATTAGAATAGAAACATATTAGAAACATATTAAAAAGAAATTCCCCGGTTAAATTAATAAGGTCATGAAAAGGATTTCAATTTTTTCTTATTTTAATAATATAATGGATTTGCCTGGACCAATACATGATTTTCTTTTAGTTTTTCTGGGATTCGGTCTTCTAGTAGGAGGCCTGGGGGTGGTATTACTTCCCAACCCAATATTTTCCGCCTTTTCTTTAGGATTTGTTCTTGTTTGTATATCTTTATTCTATATTCTATCAAATTCCCATTTTGTAGCTGCTGCCCAACTCCTTATTTATGTGGGGGCCATAAATGTTTTAATCATATTTGCTGTGATGTTCATGAATGATTCAGAATATTCCACCGATTTCACTCTGTGGACTGTTGGGGATGGGATTACTTCATTGGTTTGTACAACTCTTCTTTTTTCATTAATTTCGACTATTCTTGATACTTCATGGTACGGGGTTATTTGGACTACAAGATTAAACCAGATTTTAGAGCAAGATTTAATAAGTAATAGTCAACAAATAGGAATTCATTTATCAACAGATTTTTTTCTTCCGTTTGAACTCATTTCAATAATTCTTTTAGTTGCTTTGATAGGTGCAATTTCTGTGGCTCGTCAATAAAAAACGTTCTAATTAGTCAAGAAAAAAAACTTTGTGTATGTTATGATATTTTTTTCTGTTCCTTCAATTTGATTGAATACTATATTCATTCATATTTGAAATCTCAATTTTTTTGATTTTATTTGATGATATATATTTGAAAATTTTTTTGCCTAATATAGTTTTTATTCGGACTTTTTTGTTATATTCTAGTTGATTGAATCTGGTGAATTTGTTTTATTATTCATATTGAAATTTGAATTTGAAATGAATCAAAATTGATAAGGAGTTGCTGAATGATACTCGAGCATGTACTTGTTTTGAGTGCTTATTTATTTTTGATTGGTCTTTATGGATTGATCACGAGTCGAAATATGGTTAGGGCTCTTATGTGTCTTGAACTTATACTCAATGCAGTTAATATGAATTTGGTAACATTTTCTGATTTTTTTGATAATTCCCAACTAAAAGGGGATATTTTCTGCATTTTTGTTATAGCAATTGCAGCCGCTGAAGCAGCTATTGGATTAGCTATAGTTTCGTCAATTTATCGTAACAGAAAATCAACTCGGATCAACCAATCGACCTTATTAAATAAGTAGCATAAAAAAATTATAGGTTTAAATTTATATATATATAATAGGTTACGACTTACTAGATTATATTTGTGAAAATCGAAGAAATCAAAGTATTTTAGCCCCGTTTTTTTATCAACTGAGCCGGAATTAATTAAAAAATTCTATTTTCTATTAAAGAAAATCATTGCTTCATCTAGTATTTTAATATATCATTTAGTTAGAAGTTAGAAGTTTACTAGATTGAAAATTTATGACATTCAAAAAACTATAGATCCTATGTCACATTCCGTCAAAATTTATGATACCTGTATAGGATGTACTCAATGTGTTCGAGCATGCCCTACAGACGTATTAGAAATGATACCTTGGGATGGATGTAAAGCTAAGCAAATAGCTTCCGCTCCAAGAACCGAGGACTGTGTTGGTTGTAAGAGATGCGAATCCGCCTGTCCAACGGATTTTTTAAGCGTTCGCGTTTATTTATGGCATGAAACAACTCGAAGTATGGGTCTAGCTTATTGATACGTTACCGAAAACCTCATTTGAATCAATTTAGAATACATTTTATTTTTTTTTTTTTATTGACAAGTACTCGTACTCAAAAAAATTATATATATATATATATTTTTTGAGTACGCGTTCTTTGGACCTGGTGTATCTTGTCTTTACCACGAATGATTTTCCTTGGTTAACAATAATTGTTGTTTTTCCAATATCTGCCGGGTCGTTAATGTTATTTCTCCCGCACAGGGGAAATAAAATCAACAAATGGTATACTATATGCATTTGTATCTTAGAACTTCTTATAACAACCTATGCTTTTTGTTATAATTTTAAAATGGATGATCCGTTAATTCAAATGTCCGAAGATTATAAATGGATCAATTTTTTTGATTTTGACTGGAGGCTGGGAATAGATGGACTTTCTATAGGAACGATTTTACTGACAGGATTTATTACTACTTTAGCTACTTTAGCAGCTTTTCCAGTTACTCGGGATTCCCGATTATTCCATTTCCTGATGTTAGCAATGTACAGCGGTCAAATAGGATCATTTGCGTCTCGGGATCTTTTACTTTTTTTCATCATGTGGGAATTAGAATTAATTCCCGTTTATCTACTTTTATCCATGTGGGGTGGAAAGAAGCGTCTGTATTCAGCTACAAAATTTATTTTATACACTGCAGGAAGTTCTATTTTTTTATTAATAGGAGTTTTAGGTATAAGTTTATATGGTTCGAACGAACCAACATTAAATTTAGAACTATTAGCTAATCAATCCTATCCTGTCACACTCGAAATACTATTTTATATTGGATTTGTTATTGCTTTTGCCGTTAAATCACCGATTATACCTTTACATACTTGGTTACCTGACACCCACGGCGAGGCACATTACAGTACCTGTATGCTTCTCGCTGGAATCTTATTAAAAATGGGAGCATATGGGTTGGTTCGAATTAATATGGAATTATTACCTCACGCGCATTCTCTGTTTTCTCCTTGGTTAATGGCAGTCGGTACAATTCAAATAATTTATGCAGCTTCAACATCTCCCGGTCAACGTAATTTAAAAAAGAGAATAGCCTATTCTTCTGTATCTCATATGGGTTTTATAATTATAGGTATTGGTTCTATAACGGATCCTGGACTTAATGGAGCTATTTTACAAATAATATCTCATGGCTTTATTGGCGCTGCACTTTTTTTCTTGGCAGGAACGAGTTATGATAGAATGCGGCTTGTTTATCTTGATGAAATGGGTGGAATGGCTATCTCCATTCCAAAGATATTTACAATGTTCACTATCTTATCGATGGCTTCCCTTGCATTACCGGGCATGAGTGGTTTTGTTGCAGAATTAATTGTTTTTTTTGGAATAATTACCAGCCAAAAATATTTCGTAATTTCCAAAATTTTAATTATTTTTGTCATGGCAATTGGAATCATATTAACTCCTATATATTTATTATCTATGTCACGCCAAATGTTTTATGGATACAAGTTAAGTAATGTCAAAAACCTGTCTTTTTTTGATTCTGGACCCCGAGAGTTATTTCTTTCAATCTCGATTCTTCTACCCATAATTGGTATTGGGATTTATCCTGATTTTGTGCTCTCATTAGCAAGTGACAAGGTCGAATCCATTTTATCTAATTATTTTTATGGATAGTTTTCAGGAAATAAAAAAACAAATTAAATTGAATTGTAATCTGACGTCTTTGGTCTTTGTATTATGAGAACCTTTTGAATCATTGTACTACTTGATTCAAAAGGTTCTTGATGATTGACTACTAAAACTAAATTAAATTTCTGAACTTATATGAAGTTATATATGGATGTTATTTGGATGCTATTCTTTTTTATTTTGATTTCTTTATTTTTGGGGTAATGTTTTAGTTAATTCGATGTAAATGAACCATAACTATGTAAACCTATTCCTAAAAGATTGACGCCAAAATAGCATATCCAAATTAAAAGAAAGCCTATCGAAGCCACAATTGCAGAATGGATACCCCTAACATTCCTATTTGTTTTAATATGTAAATAAATTGCGAATATGGTCCAAGTAATAAATGCCCAAGTTTCTTTTGGATCCCAATTCCAATATGAACCCCATGTCTCATTAGCCCATACAGCTCCTGAAAGAATGCCGACGGTTAAAAAGATAAATCCAAGACTAATAATACGAAAACTCCAAAAATCTAATTGTTCAATCAATTGAGACCTATAATAATTTTTTGAAAAACTAAAATTACTGTTTTGTTGTAATAAAATCGAATTTCTTTCCTTTATGTAGTAAACATCAAAATAAAATAATTCATTTAATAAATTTTTTGTTTTAATATTCTCGTTCCAAAAAGTAGGTACGACTTTCCGAAATGTAATAACTAGAAGAGCTATTGATAATAATGATCCGCATAACAAAGCGCCATAGCCTAATATCATCATACTTACATGCATCATTAACCACTGGGACTGGAGAGCTGGTACTAATATTGCAGACTGAGGCATTTTGTTTAAAAGACCTGAAGTAGCAAAACCCTGAATAAAAATAGCACTTGGCGCAGTTATTGCGTTTAAGTAATTTTTTTGTTTTTTATTAAAATAGGAAACCATATGAATAATTGAAAAAGCCCATGAAAGAAAAATTAACGATTCATATAAATTACTTAATGGAAAATGTCCTGAATAAATCCAACGGGTGAATAATAATCCTGTTATACCAAAAAACGTAATTACGATTCCTTTATCTGATGAATCAAAAAATCCTATGATTTCATCTAAATTAACTAAAAAAGTGAAAAAATAAATTGTTAGTACAGTTGACACGACCGAAAAAGATATATGAGTTAATATATGCTCTAGAGTTGAAAAAATCATAAAAAATTTGTTAAAAATTAATACTAGGTTTTACCCGATAAAAAAAAAAAAAGTTGGGTATTAATTTGATTATAAAACTTATAATATCTCTTTTATACGATCTTATGCCGCTACTCGGACTCGAACCGAGATGCTATAGCACTGCTTCCTAAGAGCAGCGTGTCTACCAATTTCACCATAGCGGCAACTTGTTTAAAACAATACTAACAAGTTTTTATTCAATCGTCGAGACGAAAATTTAAATAACTAAGCTAATTTAATGGAATTTACAATTGATTTAATGAATCAAAATTTTTTTAAAGAGATATTTTGATGTATTTTTTTATATTGTACAAACATAAGATTTTTTTATCACTTAATACTTAATATATGATATATTATTATTTAATATTATTATCTAATATTATATAAATAATATTTACTTTTTTTGGATAGATGCTTTTATAACTTCAATTCAAAATAAAGAATATCAAAATTCAGAGCAATAACATAAAGGTATAAAGTGACAATTTTTTCACTTAATTTAATTTCAAGAATTTATTGATATTGATTTCGCTTAAATATCTTGTATTTCCTCTTAAGAGGAAATACAAGATATTTCTTTTTTTATTAGTGCGTCAAGTTAGTGATGGGGCAAATCAGAACCCCCCCCCCCCCGAAAAAAAATTGTTGAACCTTTCTTTTTTATCTATTTATCTATATATTCTTTTTTTTTTTTTTATATATATTCTAAAAAAATTTGTTTTTAAGTTCGGATAATTCGAATTATTCTAGTGTTTTTTATTTATTTTGTTGTACAAAAAAACTTTTTGAATTACCTGTAGAAAGCGATTTTCCTAACGAAAAAGCTTTCAACGATGTCCAATACCCCTTCCTTTTCCAAATGTTTTTACGAATACGCTTTTTCGAGATAGAAGTACGTTTTTTTGGAACTGCCATTCAAAAATGAAAAAACTTTTTCAGTGGTATAATTGGATGTCAAAGACATTTATTATTCTATTCTTTCGTACTCCATCTCCATATATATAACGTTATTTTTTTCTTTCAAATTTTATTATCTAAAATTTTCAAAACAAAAAAAAAGACATTCAAGCGTTTGAAATCTCGTACAAGAGCGCCCCATTTAATCTATACTAAATTTTTACTAATAGATTATATTATCAAAAAAAAAATTGATTATAATAAGATTTCTTGCAAAAAAAAAGCTCACTTAGTGTACTGTAAAACAATCACTAAATTTCAAAATTCAAATTAATTCCTTAATAATTCTAAATAAGAAAACTCAAATAACTTTTTTTAGGGAAAGTTTGTTTTTTTTTTATTATATAATTAATATTAAGTATTTTTTTATTGTGTAAATCTTTGTTCTATTCTTAATATATGTATATAAATTATTGTATATACGGAATTCTAATTCACTTTTTCGGTATCTGCATAAAATCAAAATTTTATTTACTATTTACGTAGTAATAAAAAAAAAGACAAATAATTTTTTGTTTTTCAGAGTAACCTAGTAAGATTAGTTAATAACTTATAATTTTTTGATTTGAATAGCTATTTCTTTTGAAAGATTTATGAAGGATTATACTAATTAGAAAAAAGTTTCTATTTAGGTTTGAAATTGCGTGCTTTTTTATTGTCCCCTTTGAAAAAAAAAAAATATATATATATATATATAGTCAAACCAGTGAATAAGAAATAATAAATTTAATAATAAAATAAAAAGGATTTTTTATTTTATGGAACATACATATCAATATTCATGGATCATCCCTTTCATTCCACTTCCAGTACCTATTTTACTAGGAATTGGGCTTCTACTTTTTCCGACAGTAACAAAAAGCCTTCGACGTATGTGGACTTTTCTGAGTATTTTTCTGTTAAGTATAGTTATGATCTTTTCAGTCTATCTATCTATTCAACAAATTTTTCTAAGTTGCATTCATCAAAATGTATGGTCTTGGACCATAAATAATGAATTTTCTTTTGAGTTCGGTTACTTTATTGATCCACTTACTTCTATTATGTTAATATTAATTACAACTGTTGGAATTTTGGTTCTTATTTATAGTGACAATTATATGGCTCATGATCAAGGATATCTGAGGTTTTTTGCTTATCTGGGTTTTTTTACTACTTCAATGTTAGGATTAGTTACTAGTTCTAATCTGATCCAAGTTTATTTTTTTTGGGAATTGGTTGGAATGTGTTCGTATTTATTAATTGGTTTTTGGTTCACACGACCCATTGCAGCGAATGCTTGTCAAAAAGCTTTTGTAACTAATCGTGTAGGGGATTTTGGTTTATTATTAGGAATTTTGG